TAGACAGAGGTCCGTTGGCATTTCAGCCTTTCTTCTCCTTTCAGGGCCTATCCGAAAGAGAATCCAGTACCTCTTGGTCCTGAATATCAGAATAGGACGAACGAACCGGCCTCCGCGGATATCTTTGCTTCGGAACAAAACCCTGCAATCAAATAGATTGTCCCAAGGGCGCCATATTCTAGGAGCCCAAGTTATGCTATTGAAAATTCGTTCCTCTAGCAGTTCCGGTTTGACCATTCCGTTCCCTTTTTCAAACTCCACTTCTTTTCATATAGCAATCCCTGATCAAAGAGAGAACAATATCCATTTCAAAACATTTCTAACGGATTCCTTGGTTCGGACCGACGAAGTAATGGCACTCGATTATTATCAACCTGACTGCAATCTTTTTCTGTCGGTAAGGATTGCACCAGAGCACCTTCTACTTCTAATAGGCCATGAACTATAGATAGAGAAGAATCATTCTGAGCGAGTCCATAAGAAGCGACCCACTTTTTTTCATCGGTTCCGGGGGAAGACCAAAGATCTTGCGCGACCGGTCCGCCAGAAAAACTCAAAAGAGAAAGAAGTCTCGTTAATCTCTTCATGCTCGTTCCAAGTTCGAAGTACCCTTTGGCCAAAGAAAAACCCGCTTCCTGACACGATTGCCTCTTTATCTTTATATAGATAGATTCTATGGGGTTATTACTTAGAAGTCTATTTTGTACAAGAGCCCCTCCTATCTGATAGAAAAGGGTCCCATGATCCCGAGCCGGTCTTACCTTGGCTCGCAAACCCCAAGTTTGTCTATGAAGAGCCAATCTAATTGTATTAGTTTCTATAATGGATTTCTTATGTGGAATACTAATGGATAGGGCCTCGTTGCTAAGTGCTACAAGATCTAGTGCACTGGAACTCGTGGTTATGGACCCGAATCCTTTAGTATGGAACATTGTCTTTTCCAAGTAAAAACCCCTAGTATATGAAAGAATGAAAAGGTGCTTTCGTTCTTGTGGAATAAGAAGCCCTCGTACCTTAATGAAAGGAAAATAGGAATTTTTCGTTAGGTATTTGACCAAATAGGATCGTCCAGTTCCTATAGAACCTATCACTAAAATACCCGATAGGGCTAAGCGGAACGAAAAGGGTTTTCCATGAGATGGTAAATGAAAACGATTAGCCCCACACGAGGTTTGGGAATAAGTGATTGTCTGATAATGAGCAAGGAATATACGTCTTTCTGCTAAAGAGGATCTATTAAACTCATAATTCATTAGATCCTTGTTATCAATGTCAACTAGGTATCATAAGTAAATGGATCCCGGTTGTTCAATCCTTTGATAACCAAGGTCATTCTTTGCTAAAGAGAAATGATCACTATGAGTCAGACTCAATAGAATTGGATCCATTCCAAATAGCGAGAATTAGGATTCTTGATCCCTCTCAATCTCTCTTTCAATTCGAGGATCCAGAGAGGTGTTTTCATAGTCATCTCCGAATATTTGCCATCTCCGAATATTTTCGATTTCATTTTTCTATGATATGTCTTTCTATATGAAAATTGGTTATTTACGATGTACGATGATCCCTGTTAAGCATCCATGGCTGAATGGTTAAAGCGCCCAACTCATAATTGGTAAATTTGCGGGTTCAATTCCTGCTGGATGCACGCGAACGGGAACGTTCCATAAGTCTATTGGAACTGGCTCTCTATCCATGGAATCTCATCCATCATCCATACATAACGAATTGGTATGGTATATTCATACCATAACATAAGAACAATAAGAACTCGAATTCTTATCGATACTGGAACTCAGAGCATAGGAGGGAAAGTCGATTTATGGATGGAATCAAATACGCAGTATTTACAGAAAAAAGTCTTCGTTTATTGGGAAAGAATCAATATACTTTTAATGTCGAATCGGGATTCACTAAGACAGAAATAAAGCATTGGGTCGAACTCTTCTTTGGTGTTAAGGTAGTAGCTGTGAATAGCCATCGACTACCCGGAAAGGGTAGAAGAATGGGACCTATTCTGGGACATACAATGCATTACAGACGTATGATCATTACCCTTCAACCGGGTTATTCTATTCCACTTCTAGATAGAGAAAAAAACTAAAGGAGAATACTTAATAATACGGCGAAACATTTATACAAAACACCTATCCCGAGCACACGCAAGGGAACCGTAGACAGGCAAGTGAAATCCAATCCACGAAATAATTTGATCCATGGACGGCACCGTTGTGGTAAAGGTCGTAATTCCAGAGGAATCATTACCGCAAGGCATAGAGGGGGAGGTCATAAGCGCCTATACCGTAAAATCGATTTTCGACGGAATCAAAAAGACATATCTGGTAGAATCGTAACCATAGAATACGACCCTAATCGAAATGCATACATTTGTCTCATACACTATGGGGATGGTGAGAAGAGATATATTTTACATCCCAGAGGGGCTATAATTGGAGATACTATTGTTTCTGGTACAAAAGTTCCTATATCAATGGGAAATGCCCTACCTTTGAGTGCGGTTTGAACTATTGATTTACGTAATTGGAAGTAACCAATTAGGTTTACGACGAAACCTAGAAATCGATCACTGATCCAATTTGACTACCTCTACGGGATAGACCTCAACAGAAAACTGTTGAGTAACGGCAGCAAGTGATTGAGTTCAGTAGTTCCTCATAGAAAATTATTGACTCTAGAGATATGGTAATATGGAGAAGACAAAATTGTTTGAAGCACGCACAGAACCGGAAGCGCCCCTTGTTTCAAAGAGAGGAGGACGGGTTATTCACATTTAATTTGATGGTCAGAGGCGAATTGAAAGCTAAGCAGTGGTAATTAAGACCCCCCGGGGAAAATAGGGATGTCTCCTACGTTACCCATAATATGTGGAAGTATCGACGTAATTTCATAGAGTCATTCGATCTGAATGCTACATGAAGAACATAAGCCAGATGACGGAACGCGGAGACCTAGGATGTAGAAGATCATAACATGAGCGATTCGGCAGATTTGGATTCCTTTCCTATATATCCACTCATGTGGTACTTCATCATACGATTCATATAAGATCCATCTGTCTAGAGATCGTCATATACATCTAGAAAGCTGTATGCTTTGGAAGAAGCTTGTACAGTTTGGGAAGGGGTTTTTTGAGAGAAAAGAAGAATCTACTTCAACCGATATGCCCTTAGGCACGGCCATACATAACATAGAAATCACACGTGGAAGGGGTGGGCAATTAGCTAGAGCAGCAGGTGCTGTAGCGAAACTGATTGCAAAAGAGGGTAAATCGGCCACTTTAAGATTACCATCTGGGGAGGTCCGTTTGGTATCCCAAAATTGCTTAGCAACAGTCGGACAAGTGGGTAATGTTGGGGTGAACCAAAAAAGTTTGGGTAGAGCCGGATCTAAGTGTTGGCTAGGTAAACGCCCCGTAGTAAGAGGGGTAGTTATGAACCCTGTGGACCACCCCCATGGGGGCGGTGAAGGGAAAGCCCCCATTGGTAGAAAAAAACCCACAACCCCTTGGGGTTATCCTGCGCTTGGAAGAAGAACTAGGAAAAGGAAAAAATATAGTGATAGTTTTATTCTTCGTCGCCGTAAGTAAATACGTAACTAGGAATATGGAAAATTGCATTTTTGGAATTTGCAATAATGCGATGGGCGAACGACGGGAATTGAACCCGCGCATGGTGGATTCACAATCCACTGCCTTGATCCACTTGGCTACATCCGCCCCTTATCCAGCTAAAGGATTTTTCTCTTTTTTCCATTCATCATTATTCTATTTATTCTGACCTCCATACTTCGATCGAGATATTGGACATAGAATGCCACTCTTTAAAATGGAAAAAAGGAGTAATCAGCTGTGACACGAAAAAAAACGAATCCTTTTGTAGCTCATCATTTATTGGCAAAAATCGAAAAGGTCAATATGAAGGAGGAGAAAGAAACAATAGTAACGTGGTCCCGGGCATCTAGCATTCTACCCGCAATGGTTGGCCATACAATCGCGATTCATAATGGAAAGGAACATATACCTATTTACATAACAAATCCTATGGTAGGTCGCAAATTGGGGGAATTCGTGCCTACTCGGCATTTCACGAGTTATGAAAGTGCAAGAAAAGATACTAAATCTCGTCGTTAACTGAATTCAGAATAGAAAGATTCAAAATAAAAAAAACAAAGGTAGGCGGGGAATAACCTTATTTATGACAAGTTTCAAACTGGTAAAGTATACCCCTAGGATAAAGAAGAAGAAGAGTGGGCTAAGGAAACTCGCAAGGAAAGTTCCAACCGATCGTCTACTTAAGTTCGAACGGGTTTTCAAAGCACAAAAACGCATCCATATGTCTGTTTTCAAAGCACAAAGAGTTCTTGATGAGATTCGCTGGCGTTACTACGAGGAAACTGTTATGATACTGAACCTCATGCCTTATCGAGCATCTTATCCCATCCTAAAGTTGGTTTATTCGGCAGCAGCAAATGCTACTCATTATAGGGATTTCGACAAAGCGAATTTATTCATCACTAAAGCCGAAGTCAGTAGGAGTACTATCATGAAAAAATTAAGACCTCGAGCTCGAGGACGTAGTTCTCCCATAAAAAAAACCATGTGTCATATAACAATTGTACTAAATATAGTAAAGAAATCTAAATAATCTTTAGATCCATCTTAGATTTCGATTCCCAGTAAAAAAAAAATAGAATAGAAAAATATGGGACAAAAAATAAATCCACTCGGTTTCAGACTTGGTACAACCCAAAATCACCATTCCTTTTGGTTCGCACAACCAAAAAATTATTCTGAAGGTCTACAGGAAGATAAAAAAATACGGAATTGTATCAAGAACTATATACAAAAGAATAGGAAAAAAGGCTCGAATAGAAAAATAGAATCAGACTCAAGTTCCGAAGTAATTACACATAATAGAAAAATGGACTCAGGCTCAAGTTCTGAAGTAATTACACGTATAGAAATTCAAAAAGAAATCGATACGATCCACGTCATAATCCATATTGGATTCCCCAATTTATTAAAGAAAAAAGGAGCAATCGAAGAATTAGAGAAAGATCTACAAAAGGAAGTTAATTCTGTAAACCAGAGACTTAATATTGCTATTGAAAAAGTTAAAGAACCTTATAGACAACCTAACATTCTTGCAGAATATATAGCTTTCCAATTAAAAAATAGAGTTTCATTCCGAAAGGCAATGAAAAAAGCCATTGAATTAACTAAAAAAGCAGATATAAGGGGGGTAAAAGTAAAAATTGCAGGTCGTCTCGCAGGGAAAGAAATTGCACGTGCCGAATGCATCAAAAAGGGTAGACTTCCCCTCCAAACAATTCGCGCTAAAATTGATTATTGCTGCTATCCAATTCGAACTATCTATGGAGTATTAGGTGTAAAAATTTGGATATTCGTAGACGAAGAATAACTAGCCTTGTCTTCCCATTCTGTTCAGTGATAGAATAAAAAATGACAAGAGCCTTATTTTTCCTGAAATCCCTGAAAAAAAAAGAAGAAATTCTACCTCTTTCTATAAGATTTAATGAAAATTGATAAATCTTTTAATATAATTGCTATGCTTAGTGTGTGACTCGTTAGTTTTTTCTTTAGAGTCAAAAATGGAGATTCAAAAAAAATTGACTGAACCCTACTCTAAATAGAAAAAGAAAAAACTTAGTAATTATAGAAAATTAACTAATAACCAACCTATTGCTTCGTATTGTCGAGATCCTAACTAAGAAACAGTCACTATATGAATAAATACATCTATCATAAATGAGTAGATCTATCATATAGTTGTAGCAACTGCAATTTATTCTCTAAAAAAGAAAACGGATTCTAGGTTGTGAAGCAAAACTAAAGGGATGTGGATAAAAGGAGGGATGATAGAAAGAAGGAAGAAGAATAAGAAAGATATAGGATTCCAATATGTATGGTCTATGAGTTACATCATAAAAGGCAATGTGATAAAGCATCAATATAATAAAAATAACAGAGAATTCGAAATCGTAACTTGAAACAAAAAATAGAAATTTTAAGCAATAATAAAATAAAGAGCGGCCCGGGTTAATAAAACTGAGAAAATTGACTCGGAAAGAAATTTTTGGAAAGCTCCATTGTGGGATTCAGACCTAACCATTAAAGGAGAAGTAGTGGGAACGACAGAACCTATGACTGCATAGGATTTTATTGAAAAGAATCCTAAGACTTCATTGGGTGGGATGGCGGAACAAACCAAAAAAATTGCCTTATTTGGTAAGGTTATAAATTAACAAATAAGACAGGAAAGAGTAAATATTCGCCCGCGAAATCTTTATTGAATTAGAATACTTTCCCGCGATTCAATAAGAGTCAAAATAAGGAGATTTTTTTTTTAAGAAAGATTACATTATCTATAAATATAGAATATAGATAAATAGACACACACATCTAGATATATTCTAGATCTTCTTTCTTGACTATATATTTTTCTATTTGAACAAATTCAATATTAAAAAAACCCTAACTTTTTCTATTATCTATTAATGTGCATCTATCCATAATATTCCAAAATATTATGGAATTAGAGAAATTTGCACGCTTTCTCATTTCATTCGCGAGGAGCTGGATGAGAAGAAACTCTCATGTCCAGTTTTGCAGTAGAGATGGAACTAAGAAGGAACCATCGACTATAACCCCAAAAGAACCAGATTTCGTAAACAACATAGAGGAAGAATGAAGGGAAAATCCTGCCGAGGCAATCGTATTTGTTTTGGTAGATATGCTCTGCAAGCACTTGAACCCGCTTGGATCACGTCGAGACAGATAGAAGCAGGACGAAGAGCAATGACACGATATGCACGTCGTGGTGGAAAAATATGGGTACGTATATTTCCCGACAAACCGGTTACACTAAGACCCACGGAAACACGTATGGGCTCAGGAAAGGGATCCCCCGAATATTGGGTAGCCGTTGTTAAACCAGGTCGAATACTTTATGAAATGGGCGGAGTATCCGAAACTGTAGCTAGAGCAGCTATCTCCATAGCTGCCAGTAAAATGCCCATACGAAGTCAATTTCTTCGATTAGAGATATAGCATCCAAAAAAAGGAGTATTGAAGATAAAAAAAACCAGGTTTTTTTTTCTGGAAGGACAATATTTCTTTCATCCTTTTGCATAGAAATAACAAATTGAAATCAAAATAATATGATTCAACCTCAGACCCTTTTAAATGTAGCAGATAACAGTGGAGCTCGAAAATTGATGTGTATTCGAGTCATAGGAGCTGCTAGTAATCAGCGATATGCTCGTATTGGTGATGTTATTGTTGCTGTAATCAAAGACGCAGTGCCCCAAATGCCTCTAGAAAGATCCGAAGTAATTCGAGCTGTAATTGTACGTACATGTAAAGAGTTCAAATGCGAAGACGGTATAATAATACGCTATGATGACAATGCAGCGGTTATCATTGATCAAAAAGGAAATCCAAAAGGAACTCGAGTTTTTGGCGCGATCGCCGAGGAATTGAGAGAATTGAATTTTACTAAAATAGTTTCATTAGCTCCTGAAGTATTATAAATACTAGTAGGCGAGATATAGATCAAAGAAAAAATTAGTAGATTATGTCTCACGTATATGCTTTAAAATCCAAAAGTAAAAGAAAAAAAAAGAAAACATGTTGATTATAGAAAAATTAGGAGGAACCTAGAATTAGAGTCTTATGGGCAAGGACACTATTGCTGATTTACTAACCTCTATAAGAAACGCGGACATGAATAAAAAAGGAACAGTTCGAGTAGTATCTACAAATATTACCGAAAACATTGTTAAAATACTTCTACGAGAGGGTTTTATTGAAAGTGTTCGGAAACATCAGGAAAGTAACAGATATTTCTTGGTTTCAACTTTGCGACATCAAAAGAGAAAGACTAGAAAAGGAATATATAGAACTAGAACCTTTTTAAAGCGTATCAGCCGACCCGGCTTACGAATTTATGCCAACTATCAAGGAATTCCTAAAGTTTTGGGCGGAATGGGAATTGCTATTCTTTCTACTTCTCGAGGTATAATGACAGATCGAGAAGCTCGACTAAACAGAATTGGGGGAGAAGTCTTATGTTATATATGGTAATCGCCCCTCCTATAGTACTCGAATTCTATCTCGAACTTCCTATTTTTCAAATAAAAATACAACGTTTTTTTTTATTTGAAAATCAAAATAGAAAAATAGGAGAAAAAAAAATATGACAGAAAAAAAAAATAGGAGAGAAAAAAAAAACCCGAGAGAAGCAAAAGTCACTTTCGAAGGTTTAGTTACGGAAGCCCTACCCAACGGAATGTTCCGCGTTCGCCTAGAGAATGACACCATCATCCTGGGCTATATTTCAGGAAAGATCCGGTCTAGTTCTATACGAATACTGATGGGGGATAGGGTCAAAATTGAAGTAAGTCGTTATGATTCAAGCAAAGGACGTATAATTTATAGACTTCCCCATAAGGATTCGAAGCGTACCGAAGACTCGAAGGATACCGAAGATTTGAAGGATACCGAAGATTTGAAGGATACCAAAGATTCAAAGGATTAGGTTTTTCTTTTTTCTAGGGTAATAAATTCAAAGTTCCAAAATTCAAGCGAAGAGACTTATTTTTTCCCAAAGATTAGATTCATAGTTTAAGAAAGGAATACGGAAATATGAAAATAAGAGCTTCCGTTCGTAAAATTTGTACAAAATGTCGACTGATTCGTAGGCGTGGACGAATTAGAGTCATTTGTTCCAATCCGAAGCATAAACAAAGGCAGGGGTAATCTTTCGAAAAAGAACTTTACTTTCTAAAAAGTAAAAAAAAGTAAAAAAAGTACCCGCGGAAACGTCCAAATTCCAAATAAAATAATTAATAATTAAAGTAAAGGATATATTTTACCCTGAAACGGATATCTTTGTATCTTTTTTTCTTTTTGTTATTTCTAACTCATATTTATGAGATAATAAAATATGACAAAAGCTATACCAAAAATTGGTTCACGTAGGAGAGTGCGTATTGGTTTGCGTAGGAATGCGCGTTTTAGTTTACGGAAAAGTGCACGTAGAATAACAAAAGGAGTTATTCATGTTCAAGCTAGTTTCAACAATACCATTATAACTGTTACAGACCCGCAAGGTCGGGTGGTTTTCTGGTCCTCCGCGGGTACTTGTGGATTCAAAAGCTCAAGAAAAGCATCACCCTATGCTGGTCAAAGAACAGCAGTAGATGCTATTCGTACAGTGGGTTTGCAACGAGCAGAAGTTATGGTAAAGGGTGCTGGTAGTGGAAGAGATGCCGCATTACGAGCCATTGCTAAAAGTGGTGTACGATTAAGTTGTATACGCGATGTAACACCTATGCCGCATAATGGATGTCGACCTCCTAAAAAAAGACGTCTGTAAAAGAATTAAAACGCTTTCAAGAGAAATAAACGATTCAATGATCAAATAATAATACTAGTCTATTATGGTTCGAGAGGAGGTAGCAGGATCCACTCAAACACTACAGTGGAAGTGTGTTGAATCAAGAGTAGATAGTAAGCGTCTTTATTATGGTCGTTTCATTTTGTCCCCGCTTAGAAAAGGTCAAGCGGATACCGTCGGTATTGCCTTGCGAAGAGCTTTACTTGGAGAAATAGAAGGAACATGTATCACACGTGCAAAATTTGGGAGCGTGCCACACGAATATTCTACAATAGCTGGTATTGAAGAATCCGTACAAGAAATTTTACTAAATTTGAAAGAAATTGTATTGAGAAGTAATCTCTATGGAGTTAGAGACGCATCAATTTGCGTCAAAGGTCCTAGATACATAACTGCTCAAGATATCATCTTACCACCTTCCGTAGAGATCGTTGATACGGCACAACCTATAGCTAACTTGACAGAGCCCATTGATTTCTGTATTGAGTTACAGATCAAGAGAGATCGCGGATATCACACGGAACTCAGAAAGAACTCTCAAGATGGAAGTTATCCCATAGATGCTGTATCCATGCCTGTTCGAAATGTGAATTATAGTATTTTTTCTTGTGGGAATGGAAATGAAAAACACGAGATACTTTTTCTAGAAATATGGACGAATGGAAGTTTAACCCCTAAGGAAGCGCTTTATGAGGCTTCTCGTAATTTGATTGATTTATTTCTTCCTTTTCTACACGCGGAGGAAGAGGGCACTAGTTTCGAAGAAAATAAAAACAGGTTTACTCCACCCCTTTTAACCTTTCAAAAAAGATTAACTAATCTAAAGAAAAACAAAAAAGGAATTCCATTGAATTGTATTTTTATTGATCAATTAGAATTGCCTTCTAGAACGTATAATTGTCTCAAAAGGGCCAATATACATACACTATTGGACCTTTTGAGTAAGACTGAAGAAGATCTTATGAGAATTGACAGTTTTCGTATGGAAGATGGAAAACAGATATGGGACACTCTAGAGAAGCATCTCCCAATCGATTTACCTAAGAATAAGTTCTCGTTTTAAATCCATTGCAATTTTTTCCTCTTCTTCTTTTTCGAGTTAGAATAAAAAGAAAAAAGAAAACAATTTTGCATCTTTGGCACAATCTATATTTTCGCGAAATGGATCATAATAAAATGGATTTTAGGTATCTAGGAAATAGTTACTTCCAAGTGAATCTTCCCTAGATACCTATGCACGGTACTTCACGGTTGAATGAATCAACCTGAAAAATCCCTAAAAAAGACCTAAAGTTAAGGATTTTTCAATGGGTAATGTTGCTCCAATACCTAACCAAAGAGCTACTGCAGTACCGATTAAAAAAACGGTCGTAGCTACTGGGCGACGAAATGGATTTTGGAATTTATTGACATTCTCTAGAAAGGGTACTGTCAATAAGCCCGTTGGCACAGAAACCATTAAGAGAACGCCCAATAACTTATTGGGTACTGTACGGAGTATTTGAAAGACGGGAAAGAAGTACCACTCGGGTAATATTTCCAGAGGAGTTGCAAACGGATCCGCCGGTTCACCAATCATTGACGGCTCGAGAACCGCTAAACCTACATTACATGCAATAGTACCTAGAATTACTACTGGAAAAATATATAAAAGATCGTTGGGCCACGCGGGTTCCCCGTAATAATTATGTCCCATCCCTTTAGCTAATTTTGCTCTTAATACAGGATCATTTAAGTCAGGTTTCTTTGTTATTGGGATAGGTGAATTCTTTAGGATCCATCCCCCAAAGGAACCGGACATGAGAATTTTTCATCATCCGGCTCGAGCAAGAATGAAAGAAAAAAGACCGTGGAAGATCCATAATAGAATAAGGTATATAATGACTCAATGACTCTAGGTAAGAAAAGCTTTATCAGATTCTCTTTTCCGAAGTTGCACCTACAACTACTTATTGAAAAGAATCTTATTCTTATGGGTAAATGCTCAATATCCAAGTTGGCTTGCAAATTTGATCATGATCAATTGCTTTGTGGATTGTCTCATGTCTCTTGATTAGTTGGTGTTTATCCCCTCAATATCGCAAGTTTCTTACGTCCAAACAAAGTATTTACTTGTTACTAATAAAAAATCAAAAAGTCTAGCCTACGTTCTTCTTTAGATACCTTCTTTTACTCCGATAGTATTGCGGATCGCAATCGATGCAAAGAAAATGAATGCATTTCCATACTATAATAAAAAAAGTAAGTGTAATAAATAGAGAATTGGATCATGTCACATGACTTATTCTATTTCTACTCTATGGGATCTTACGGAGCCTGTTCATGGATGACATGGTTGGGGTATAATCATAGAAAATATTCTCCTCAAGTGAACCAGCCTATCCTTCCTAGATAGGGGACTTACGTGTTGATTGGATGCGGAGACACCTTTGGTTGTGAATTCTAATGTGGCAGATCCAATTCTTTATCTGCATGGCCAAATCAATAATTCAAGTCACACACTCCCATAATCCGCCTTATTTTCTTTCATAAAATGAACTTCAACTATTTGTATCAAAATACTTCGGAGTTGAAGAAAAGTATCCAAATGACATGTCTTATTTTACAATAACCCATGTTTGTAGCAATGAAATACCACAACCTACCCGATATGATATATGAAAATTAGAATTATCTTTCTCTATGATATGGCTTCCCTATAAAGGACCCGAAATACCTTGCTTACGTATCATTGGAAAGTGCATTAACATAAATACGGCAGTAAGCAGAGGCAGTACAAAGGTATGTAAACTATAAAAACGAGTCAAAGTGGATTGGCCCACACTAGCACTTCCACGTAATAACTCCACTAAAGGCGATCCTATTACCGGAATCGCTTCAGGTACACCTGTCACAATTTTGACTGCCCAATAACCAATTTGATCCCAAGGCAAAGAATAACCAGTTACACCAAACGATGCAGTCAATACACCCAAAACCACACCTGTCACCCAAGTTAATTCGCGGGGTTTTTTAAATCCACCTGTGAGATACACACGAAATACGTGCAGGATCATCATTAGAACCATCATACTTGCTGACCATCGATGAACTGATCGGATTAACCAACCAAAGTTGGCCTCGGTCATTATGTATTGAACCGAGGAAAAAGCCTCTGTAACGGTTGGGCGGTAGTAAAAAGTCATAGCAAAACCGGTAGCGACTTGTACTAGAAAACAAGTAAGTGTAATTCCCCCTAAACAATAAAATATGTTGACATGAGGAGGAACATATTTACTAGTTATATCATCCGCAATTGCCTGAATCTCAAGACGTTCCTCAAACCAATCATATACTTTATTGAGATAGGTAACTAACCCGAGTCCCCCTCCGAGAACCGTATATGAAAATTTCATCTCGTACGGCTCAAGCAGAAACACACAAATTTTCAACGGATATTAGAAAAAAAAAGGTTCAAAACTTCATCAGCCACTGGATTGGGTCGATTTGCCTTGAAGATATGAAATAAGAAAAATCCAGAACTTATTCTTTGTGATGATAATGCCAAAAAATCTCAAGTTGGCTCATCTGTCTTTCTTTCTTTCCCTTATGTTGGTCATTAGAGGCTTCTTGACTTTTCTCTTCCCTATTTTGGATTTCTTTTTTTTTTTTTTTGCGTAATGCAGATTTACTCTTGTTTTACTAGTAAATAAATAAAGCAAAAATTCTAGTAGTTTTCTGATAGAAATTATCTTGTTGCGATCCTATGAATCAGTTCAATTAAAACCTTAGATTCATACTAGAGCCACGATGATTGAGTCTCAAGCTAACCAAAAGGCAAGGGTTCTTCGAATAAGAACCGCTTGATGATCATTTATTGAATCCGTGTAATAACTCGACAAAATCGAGAGAAAAAAAAGTTGTCTTTTGGGCAAACAAAATTGGAAGGAAGAAAATTTCTTTTTTTATTAAAAACTACTTGAATTTTTTGCAGTCTGGTTGCGAGGTCTGAATAGTGAGTATGAATCATAGTTCCATTTTTTTTCTTGATCCACTCTATCTATTTCGTGTTCCAGATACTAGAATAAAAAATATCCGACGAATTAGAATCATCTTGATAGAGATAACAGGCCCTTTCTATGTATTATCAATAGGATCCATTCTAACAAGTCACACACTCATATTCCAGAGATACCAAAACAAAAAAATTCCACGGTCGAACTACCAGAATGTCTAGAAATGTATAGCTTAAAGTAGAAAGGCTTTTTTGGATGGAAAAACAATGACTTCGTAGTTTTAGTTAGTAGAAACCTAATTCATTAAAATTCCGTCCAGTAAAACAGAAGAATTATAAATTTCTAAAATGATAGATAGGAATATCGCGAATAAAGCCATTGCGACCCCCATAAAAGGAGTAGTCCCCCAACCCGGAGCTACTTTCCCATATTCCGAATTCAAGGGTTTCAATAAACTACCTACGCGAGTTCGTCTTGGCCCAGGTCTAGAACTATCTTCAACGGTTTGTGTAGCCATAAATTCTATTTAATCATTGGTGTTGACTTTGTATACTATTCCGTTGTAGTTGTAAATACAAGATCTTTTCGTAGATCCATTGTAATCTTGAAATTCTATAAAAATGGAAACAGCAACTTTAGTCGCCATCTCCATATCTGGTTTACTTGTAAGCTTTACTGGGTATGCCTTATATACCGCGTTTGGGCAACCCTCTCAACAATTAAGAGATCCATTCGAAGAACACGGGGACTAATTGAAGTAAGAAGTCTCCCCATCTGGGAGACTTCTTACTTCAATGAAATTATTTCATTTTTTTAGTCGGAACCTTAGGTGGTTCTCGGAAGAAGATAGCGAAAAAAATTATCCCTAAAGTCGAAACTAAAAGGAACGTATAAACTAATGCTTCCATAGATTCGATCGTGGTTTATTTACAATTATAACTTCCACACCTATTCATTTGTCATTTGGGATCTTTTCCCATATAAAGATAAAGAAAGAAAAAGAGTCAAAGAAAGGATGGGAGATGTTTCCCATGTCAAATCAAAAAAGAGAGATGAAAGATACCATAGCAATGTGGTATCAGACTGCTTGTCTCCTTGTAGTTGGATCTCCAACTTTTTGGAATGTTCCAAATTCCACTTGAGCATCCAAGTCTGGATCAATACCAGCAAAAACATCTCGGAACAAGGTTCTAGCGCCATGCCAAATGTGTCCGAAAAAGAAGAGCAAAGCAAAGGTAGCATGACCAAAAGTGAACCAACCCCTTGGACTGCTGCGAAAAACACCATCCGATTTCAAAGTAGCCCGATCTAATTCAAAAATTTCCCCTAATTGGGAACGCCTCGCATATTTTTTTACAGTAGCAGGATCAGAATAACTTACTCCATTAAGTTCGCCACCATAGAACTCCACCGTTACACCTACTTGTTCAACACTATATTTGGATTCTGCTCTTCTAAAAGGAACGTCCGCTCTCACAATTCCCTCTTCATCTACCAAAACAACCGGAAATGTTTCAAAAAAAGTAGGCATACGGCGTACAAAAAGCTCGCGTCCTTCTTTATCTCTAAAGACGGGATGTCCTAACCATCCAACAGCTATTCCATCCCCGTTGTCCATTGAGCCTGCTCTGAATAATCCCCCCTTTGCCGGATTATTACCAATATAATCATAAAAGGCTAATTTTTCGGGAATTTTAGACCAAGCTTCTGATAAACTAAGATTTTCGGCTAACCCATCGCTAACTCTTCGATATATTTCTTGCTGAAAGTATCCCTGATCCCACTGATAACGAGTAGGCCCAAATAATTCGATTGGGGTAGTTGCTGACCCATACCACATAGTTCCGGCAACTACGAAAGCTGCAAAAAAAACAGCAGCGATACTACTGGAAAGTACAGTTTCAATATTGCCCATACGTAATCCTTTGTATAGACGTTGAGGCGGACGGACACTAAGATGGAATAGGCCCGCTAATATGCCCAATGTACCCGCAGCAATATGATGAGAAGCTATTCCCCCCGGAACAAAAGGATCAAAACCTTCTACACCCCACGCTGGATTTACAGCTTGTACTTTTCCAGTTAGTCCATAAGGATCGGACACCCATATCCCAGGACCATACAAACCCGTTACATGAAATGCGCCAAAGCCAAAGCAAGCCACCCCTGCAAGAAATAAATGAATTCCAAAGATCTTGGGCAAATCCAAAGAGGGTTTTCCTGTCCGCTCATCACAGAATATTTCTAGGTCCCAATATACCCAATGCCAGATAGCTGCCAAGAAACACAAGCCAGAAAACACAATATGCGCACCTGCCACACCTTCATAACTCCAAATACCCGGATTCGTTACAGTTCCTCCTGAAATACTCCAACCACCCCACGAATTGGTTATTCCTAAACGAGTCATGAAGGGAATGACGAACATACCTTGTCTCCACATTGGATCCAGAACAGGATCAGAGGGATCAAAAACCGCTAATTCATATAAAGCCATCGAGCCGGCCCAACCAGAAACTAAAGCTGTGTGCATTATATGCACCGAAAGCAATCGACCCGGATCATTCAATACAACAGTATGAACACGATACCAAGGCAAACCCATGGAAATACCCCTTTAGCAAAGAAAAATAGACACGATGTCGCTTTATTTTATCGCATTGGAAAAGACTATCCATATCCTATGTACCTAACCCCTCTAGGGGATTCTGTGTCAGAAAGCGTGAATATTTATTTCATTCCATTAAAAATAAGAAGCCAATTCTGTTCGTAAGAAGAAAGAGAAGCAGATCTATTCTATACTCGATAAGTGCCAATATGCAATGGGTAGCTTGGCCTATTTGGAAAAAACGAAGAATAGATCCCTATCCCTCTTTGTTTATCATTCCAATCACCGATTCCTTTTTCTTTATTCAATCTGTCTTACCTTCCTTATATGTATTATTTCAATCTACGTATTAATAGAATCTATAGTATTCATATAGAATAAGAAAAAAAAAATGAAGACAATAAACTGCGGATTCTTTCTTTCTCTTCCATTCTTACGTTTCCATATTAAAGTGTAGTTTTCTTACTTAAATTTAATAATATTAATCTAATATGCCCATTGGTGTTCCAAAAGTACCTTACCGGATTCCCGGAGATGAAGAAGCGACTTGGGTTGACTTATACAATGTTATGTATCGAGAAAGGACACTTTTTTTAGGTCAAGAGATTCGTTGCGAGATCACGAATCATATTACAGGTCTCATGGTATATCTCAGTATAGAAGATGAAACTCGCGATATTTTTTTGTTTATAAACTCCCCAGGCGGGTGGCTAATCTCAGGAATGGCGATTTTTGATACGATGCAAACGGTAACACCAGATATATATACAATATGCCTCGGAATAGCAGCGTCCATGGCATCCTTCATTCTGCTTGGAGGCGAACCCACCAAGCGTATAGCATTCCCTCACGCGAGGATTATGCTTCACCAACCTGCTAGTGCTTATTATCGGGCAAGGACACCAGAATTTTTACTAGAAGTGGAAGAGTTACACAAAGTTCGCGAAATGATCACAAGGGTTTATGCACTAAGAACAGGCAAGCCTTTTTGGGTTGTATCCGAAGACATGGAAAGGGATATTTTTATGTCAGCAGACGAAGCCAAAGCTTATGGACTTGTCGATATTGTAGGGGATGAAATGATTGACGAGCACTACGATACTGATCCAGTGTGGTTTCCAGAAATGTTTAAGGATTGGTAGTGGCCGGATTTCTTGTAAATTTATTTCAAACCTAAATTCAGGTTTTCTGCGATTTAATAGAAAATAGAAATACTTCATGATGATCAATCATCAGGTTAAGATCGATCTAAACCAATCCTTTTTTTTTCTATATACATACGACATGCCAACGGTTAAACAACTTATTAGAAACGCAAGACAGCCAATACGAAATGCTAGAAAATCGCCCGCGCTTAAGGGATGTCCTCAGCGTCGAGGAACATGTGCTAGGGTGTATGTGCGACTCGTTCAGATCATGAGTTCAAACAAATAAGACAATTTTTGAAGTATCCATGATCGGTACCAATGAATAGGATAGAGCTTCTCTATCCTAGATTTCTATGGTATATGGAATTTCTGGTTTCCTTTGGTGCAAATCCAATCATCTAAATTGGAAATTAAGAAGCAATTCCCCCATTGGTAGAAAATGGTTATCCATTAAGCGGAGGAAATAGTAATAAAAAGAAAAAGGCTTATGCTCCTTTATCTTAAAAGAACGGACTAACAGGGTCAGCTACTTAGCCAACTTTCCTAATTAAATGCCGTCACTGTATGGATAACTCTTATTGTGAAAAGAGCTATTTACTCTATAATGGATAGGTAGAGCCAAAGAATGTGAACTATACAAGTTCACAATACCTTTTGATGAAATGAAAGAAAGGGCTCCGGTGTATAGAGAGGGCCTCACCGTTTAAAAGGGAACCATAGAAACGATGGAACCCACTATTTTTTTGAGTATCGTTAGAATTTGTTATTTCTATGCGAAATAACTGAAGAGAATAGAATAAAAAATCGTGGTTGGGAAGGTTACAGTAGCAAAAGCCATTGGAATTACTATTTTATATATCGGAATAATTCGTTTTGTTATTAATGGGAAAAAGGATGGCTAAAAGAAGAGAAATCATTAGTTATTCATTAAGGTTAATTTGATTCAATGACCAGAGTTCCGCGAGGATATATAGCTCGGAGACGACGAACAAAAATGCGTTCATTTGCCTCAAACTTTAGAGGGGCTCATTTAAGACTTAATCGAATGATTACTCAACAAGTAAGAAGAGCTTTTGTTTCCTCTCATCGAGATAGAGGCAGGCAAAAGAGGGATTTTCGTCGTTTGTGGATCACTCGGATAAACGCAGCAACGCGGATATATAAAGTATTCGATAGTTATAGTAAATTAATACACAATCTGTACAAGAAGGAATTGATTCTTAATCGTAAAATGCTTGCACAAGTAGCTGTATCAAATCCAAATAATCTTTACACGATTTCCAATAAAATAAAGATCCTCAATTAAATGGATAAAAAAGTAATATACAGGAATAATTAAAACCGAATTCCCGGAGAGGGAACTCCGGGAAGATACAATAAATTAAGATTAAGTGGTAGGAATCAACGAGCATGTTGCAATAAATAAAAAAACTATTTATTCTTCCCCATTTTTCTTTCTTATAACAAACACAAGAATCAAAACTGGATTACTTTCTTTATATAGGTCTGGCCCTTTCGAATAAAACATCAACAATCGGAACTTAAGTTCCGATTGTTGTTTCTTAAATTCTGGTTGGAGTTTCTTAAGTTTCGATTGGAATTGAACTTTTGCGTTAATTGAGGAATATGTCTATTCTTTCTGGGTCTAGGACCAGTAATTATTGAAATTGACTGGGCTTGAAATTGCTTCTCATTCTCATAGTTACGAAATGGTAAGAAAGATAAAATACGAGCCTGTTTTATAGCAAGAGTAATTAATCGTTGTTGTTTCAAGGTTAATCTATTTATTCGTCTCGATAATATTTTTCCTTGTTCACTAATAAATCGATTAATTAAACTCATGTTTCTATAATCAATTCGATCCCCCGGGCCAATCCGAGGACGCCTACGAAAAGGTTGTTTGGATTTACGAAAAGTTTGCTTGGATTTACGAAAAGTTTGCTTGGATTTATGAAAAGTTTGCTTGGATTTATGAAAAGTTTGCTTAGATTTATGAAAAGGTTGTTTAGATGTATACATGATTTATTCTTTATTTAAAAATTTGAAAAAAAAAATGGATTTCTTTATTTTATTAATTTTGGATCCAGAAGAAGTAGTCTTTCTTTGGTCCATATATTATTTGATTCATATTATTATTTGATTCATATATAGTATATGAATACCCTCTATACATATGAAATAATATCTACCTGAAATCAAATGAATTGATTTGTATTTTGTATTCTATCTATGTTCTATATATTAAATCTGTTCTTTGGAAAGATCGAACACACGATGCTCCTATTTTTTTATTTCGTCATGAGTCGTATGCTTGCGACAATAACGACAAAATTTTTTTAATTCTAATTGTCCGGGTGTATTGTGGCGATTCTTTTGAGTACTATATCTAGAAATCCCCGTCGATTCCTCATTGGCACCTTTTCGAACACAACTGATACATTCCAAAATAACTCTGATTCTAACACCTTTCCCCTTGGCCATGAACCTCCTTTCTTTTTTGGATTGACTTAACTTAATTCTTCTACTTATTCTGTTATTCTTCTATTTGGAATCCCAAGAAGAAGAATAAAACCCATTCGAATAAAAAATTTTTAAAATTCTTAAATTAAGTAATAAAAAATAGAGAAATAATTAAAGAATACAATCCTTGTCGAATTAGCAAGGATTTTGCTTCGAAATCCTTTCATTTAAGTAGCCAGCCCAGCCCAGCCTCTTTCTATGCTCTGATTTCTGAGGCCTGACTTAGCTTGGATACCGCTTTTGATTGAATTTCTGTTTTCCAAAATGGGATTTTCCGAATTTTTCATGACTCTGAGGTTCAACCCAATCCATCTTTTCTTTCTTTTTCCTTCCTATACTAAAAAAAAAAGGATTGAAAAAGGGCAAATTTGCGTCATGTCACGAAGAATTCCTCGCATAGCAATAACTAGAATTAAAAAAAAGGGAATGACAAAGCATCTGGGAATAAACGATTAATTTCTATCAATAAACCTGCTAAAGCCCCAAACCATAGAGTACTTAGCACGGGCGCTACAGAGAGATATGTTTTTATATCCCGCATTGAAAATCCTCCTTCCTTATTGGAATACATATATGATCAGATACTCTTGCCCAAGATCATTTGTATTTCTTTTGTTTAGGCGAAATTCCTAACTAAAAAAACAAAATCAATATTCTATATATAGAATGAACGGTATAGACGAGATTTTCCTACCCCTAAAAAAGAAAAAGATGACCCCTTCTTCCTATACATTACCAAGGAATAGTAATCTTTCTTTTATAGGTGAAATTAGATAGGATTTTAGATGTATACCATTCCTTGATTATATGAGACCAAAAAGAAGAAATGACAAGAAGGTTCTATATAGATAGAGAAAGAGAAGAAAATTACGATGTGGAAAACAAGACAGGAATTGTGTACAATGCCATTATACAACAATTTGGAAAAGGGATGTAGCGCAGCTTGGTAGCGCGTTTGTTTTGGGTACAAAATGTCACAGGTTCAAATCCTGTCATCCCTACCTATTACTTCTTTCTTCTTTATGGGCAGTAGCGAGGAGATCGATTAAAGTGGGTATAACTTGAATTTGTGGATACTATACGTACGTGAGACACGTTAGGAGTAGAAAAGGGTTTTCTTTTTGAATGAAAGCGCTCTTAGTTCAGTTCGGTAGAACGCGGGTCTCCAAAACCCGATGTCGTAGGTTCAAATCCTACAGAGCGTGATTCCATCTATCTTATGTCGAAGCAGAGTAAAATAACTTAACAAAACAAAGTTGAATTGCAACTCCAATTTGACCTCCTCTCTGGTCTGGAGGAGGTCAATCAAAAAAGAAATATTACTCAATCAAAGATCCAACTGATCCCCACGTCTGTATTGCAAATACGCAGTCACGAATAATCCCGCTAAAGTAATAGGAATTAGGCCTAAGACGATTCCAAATAGAAAAACTTCAATCATTTCGATTTGTTCGAGGGGATAAAAAAAAAGAGGTACGATCTATCCCTAAATAGTAGTCTAAATTATCCACGAATCTCAATGACCAAGAAAAGAATTGATAATTAGTGTGGAAAAGAGTCGTAGAATACCAGGAATCCAAAAGAAAGATTTTTATTTTCTGACTTATTCATTCAATTCATTTCAAATAAGACGTATCTTGTTCAAGCCAATAAATAGAGCTGGGGTTATAGTTAAAGCAGCCAGTAGAAAACCGAAATAACTAGTTATAGTAAGCATGAAAGGGTTAAATTCCATTTATTTTTTTACTACACTACATATGTTGGTAAAGCACTTACCTAAGTTATGGAAAATTCATAATTCATCGGTTATTTTAGATAATACTAAAAAACAAGATAGAGTGAGATACAGAAGTGTAAAAGAAAATTGATTCATCAGATGGGACATGAGTCTCTAATTCCGAATCAAGAGATTTGTTGTGGAATCTGTCAGTTCTTTAAAGTAATAATATTAAGAACTAGATCATCTAACCCCATTGAAAAATGAAATTGGATTTTCGGGAGAATTTTGGAATATAAGATAAATAAAGAATTGAAACAGTCGAATATTCCCCTATTCCTTCTTATTTTAACTGATTGTATTCCATATGGAATAAGAGGAGAAGAAAAGCATTCCACGATCCCCCGAGCAAGGAGCCCCTTAAAAAAAGGAAAGCTCTTCCTTGAATTTACTTTATTTTTATTCCTTTTTCGAACCCCAACCAAAGTTGATTCGAAGACGAGTCACTTCAATTATCCTTTTAAGTTCTATCTTCTGTCTTTCCCTATTTCATCTCGTAAAGTTCCACGCTTGCAGTTTAGTCAAGAAAGTTAGACCTAATCCAACAAACAAGGCAAGGATTGATTACGAATCTTGATTCTTCAAAGAATGTTTTCTTTCTCTCATAACAGATTATCCACTATTCGATTTTCTATTTATTAGATATTATATTATGCTAACCAATTAAATTCCTTAAAGGGAAAGGTTGGATTCGAAGAAAACTTTTAACTAAAAAGGGATAGATTTCGCATATACTTGTCCTTATATTGTGTCAGTATGAGAATATCTTTCCTAAATTATTTATCCAAACCTATTGATCATTAACTTGGATTTTCCCAAGATCTTGGCCGCTATTCCGAATTATTCTACTAATCCGAAGCCAATGAAAATAAGCAGGACCCCAAAAAATTGGGGGTTTTCTATTGATGCCTTGAATAACATATAGCTTACCTATAGACAAGGAACAAAGAAGAGAAAAAAAGAATTATGTTTCGGGACCAAGCAAAACTAGATTGCTGTGCCATAGGAAGGA